AAAGAAAAAAGGAAATACAGATTTTTTTATTGAAGGGGCGCAATACTGATTAGTTATCATTTGGGTTTTCTTATGTCATTAGGGAAACAAAATTTAAAATCAAAATCTAAGAATTGTTCATGAATTCACAGTCAAATCAACAGTTAATGGTTCCAATTTATTATGAATTTTTACTTTTGTGACCGAAAGTCTGTATATATATACATATTTTTTCAAAGGTATGGATCCAATCAAAATAAAAAAGGGTAATATTTTTATATATTTTGTATCGTTTTGGCGGCATGGCCGAGTGGTAAGGCGGAGGACTGCAAATCCTTTTTCCCCAGTTCAAATCCGGGTGTCGCCTGATTATAATTAACAAAAGACCCGAAATCCCTTAATCGACTGATATAACCTATAACTCACCGAATTTTTCCCCAGCCGAGGAGAGGTGATATGTACTTGATTCTAAGCATCTGGAGTTCTCAAAAGAAAAAGTTTTGTAAATCCTTGTATCTAGGATTCAAGGAAAGATTATACTAATTAATAAGTAGTGGAAGGGCTATCAAGACTTCTCGATTACCTTCCACTACTATTGGAGTGATTACTGACCGGGTCTTGAATTCGATTGGATAGCCGGAGGTGATAACTAACTAATTAGTAGTTAGTTATTGTGGAAAAGCAGAATATACTTTGTATTTGTATACAAATACAAAAGAGTTTCTGAGTACTCAGGTATTCGATTAATATTCGATTGTATAATTGTCTTTTATAGAAAAACCTGAAAAATAACTTATTTTCAGTAACCACTGGTCAAGATCAAGAGTGGAATAGACTGTTCGAAATCGTATAGGACTTTTTTATATGTATGTGGATTTATCGGGTTGGTTCATTAAATTAATAGTCCGAAATATTTTTTGACTCTGTACCATTGATTTCACTATTATTAGTGAACAATAATGGAAGAATTCCTTCATATTCATAGAGATAGAGGACATAATTCACATGGATATTGTAAGTCTCGCTTGGGCTGCTTTAATGGTAGTCTTTACATTTTCCCTTTCACTTGTAGTATGGGGAAGAAGTGGACTCTAGAAATACTACTTAACCAATTGAATTTTGAGTTGAGGAATCAAACTGTATCAATTGTTTTATAGATCGTTCTGCAAAGCGTTTGTAACTATAATAATGTCAATCAAACAGATATTTCACTGATTATTCCCATGTTTGTATTTCGAAAGGGGATATAGATGATAGGCAAT